TTGATGAATCAAAAATTTTCAATTGAATTTATTCTTTGATCCTTTGAATTACTTTTTTCTTATTCGTTTTCCAAATGGAACCTTAGGTAAGTACTTTAGAAACATATATGTATAAAAAGAACATTTTTTTTTAGCCCCCCCATGTCTACTCTAACTAGTTATTTCGGTTTTTTACTAGCGGCTTTAACTATAACCTCTGCTTTATTTATAGGTCTAAACAAGATACGACTTATTTGAAATTAATTGAATAAACAACTCAAGAAATCTTTCTCGACTCTAGGATTCGGTCTATTTTAGAGTTCTTTACTCCAACAATTGATAATTTTTGGTTATTGAGATTCGCGGGGAATTCAGATTCATATTTAGGGATAGATATTACCTTTCTTTTTTTTTTTTTCAAACGAATTGAAATGATTGAAGTTTTTCTATTTGGAATTGTCTTAGGTCTAATTCCTATTACTTTGGCTGGATTATTTGTGACGGCATATTTACAATACAGACGCGGCGATCAGTTGGATCTTTGATTTATTAACAAATATTTTTTTTATTGACCTCTTCCTTTCTCAAATCAAGAGGAGGTCCATTTTCGATTCGATTACTGTTCAGTTAGTTTAGTCTAATTCTTTTCTATAATTCAACTTGACTTACCAACAATGGAATCACGCTCTGTAGGATTTGAACCTACGACATCGGGTTTTGGAGACCCACGTTCTACCGAACTGAACTAAGAGCGCTTTCTTAGCACATAAGAAAGATTGGAAAGAATGGTTTTTTATAACTTAAAACTATATCTACATTCTGTATGTGTAGATTATCTACCATATAGAGTATCATAAAAAAGAGAGATTACGTATCTTCGATTTTAATCAAAATTTCAATTAATTCCTCCTTACTTCTCAGAATAAAAGTAATTAGGTAGGGATGACAGGATTTGAACCCGTGACATTTTGTACCCAAAACAAACGCGCTACCAAGCTGCGCTACATCCCTTTCAATTCGTTTTTATAGTGTAATTGTAAAGAATCCTTGCCTTGTTTTCCACATTTTTTTTATTTTTCATATTATGAAAAATAAAATACAGAAATTTTTTTGCTCAGCTATTTCTTCTTCTTTTCGGTCTCTTCTCATACTAAGGTATAATAGAAAGGATTTGTATATTTATCTATATGAAAACCTGTCGTAAACTACAAAAATATGTTGTAGGAACGCTCAGTTCGGTAGATAAGGAACATGCTATTCTTTTTCTTAAAAAAATCTCTTAAAATTCTATTATTGTAAATTTTCATTTGACTTAGCTTAGGCATTTTGTGTACAAAGACAAGTATTCTTTAACTATCATATATCCATCGGATCATAGATCGGATATGTATTACTTTATTTTTCAATTAAAAAAATTAAAAAGGAGGATTTTCAATGCGAGATTTTAAAACATACCTTTCCGTGGCACCGGTCCTAAGTACTTTATGGTTTGGGTCTTTAGCTGGTTTATTAATAGAAATCAATCGTTTTTTTCCGGATGCGTTGACATTCCCCTTTTTTTAGTTACTAGTTTAGTTATTGATACGGGAAAGGGTTAGCGAAGATTCGAGATAGAATCAACTACCTGTGAATCCCTACCTTTTTTATTCTAAAATAAAAAGAGGATTAGTTTAGTAAAGAAGAAAAGTGGATTCAATCTTCCCAAAACTTAGGTTCAGGTTAAGTTAAGAGTTTTCTACACGATATTTAAATGCAATACTGTGATTAGAGAGATATCTAGTTCGAAACCCTTTTGAATTTGATTCCGCGGTGGTTCTTTACTTAACTATTATTACTCTATTGATTTCCACAAAATATTTTGAATTGCAAATTGTATTTCTAGTTAGCAACTTCTATTTTAGCAACTTTTCTATTTTTCTTGAAGAAAGGAAAAAATAGAAAAGTTGCTTGAATTAAATACCAAAAGGGGGTTCATGGCTAAGGGTAAAGATGTCCGAGTAAAGGTTATTTTGGAATGTACTGGTTGTGTTCGAAAGAGTGTTAATAAAGGATCAAGGGGCGTTTCCAGATATATTACCCAAAAAAATCGCCACAATACGCCTAGTCGGTTGGAATTGCGAAAATTCTGTCCCTATTGTTTCAAACATACAATTCATGGAGAGATAAAGAAATAGATCAAACTGAACGTCTGTTTATTATCTTTTCAAGTAAGGAGACAAAATAATTTATATTTTCTTTCATTAGATAATATATTATTTACTCTTTTTTTTTACTAGAAAATGTATTTCCATATTCAATATTTCATAATTATTATATATAATATATAAAATAGAAATAAACAAAGAAAATCCTATTTTGGCTGGACCTAAAAAATATTCGAATTAAGAAATAGGATTTTTGGTATAAGTAATAAACTAAACAAACTATGGATAAATCCAAGCGACCCCTTATTAAATCCAAGCGATCTTTTCGTAGGCGTTTGCCCCCGATTCAATCGGGGGATCGAATTGATTATAGAAACATGAGTCTAATTAGTCGATTTATTAGTGAACAAGGAAAAATTTTATCTAGGCGAGTGAATAGATTGACCTTGAAACAACAACGATTAATTACTAGTGCTATAAAACAAGCTCGTATTTTATCTTTGTTACCTTTTCTTAATAATGAGAAACAGTTTGAAAGAACCGAGTCGACTACTAGAACTGCTAGTTTTCGAACCAAAAATAAATAAAAAATAGACTTATTCCTTATTTAATTGGTAATGAAATTGAATCAAAATTGGAATCTGAACTCAAGCACGGATTTGGGATTTTATTCTAAAAAATCGGATAATCTAGAAAAATCGAAATTTGATTGTCACGTCGTAAGATAATATAAAAATTGGGAATTTTTTTGAATGGATTTGTTGATTTTGATTTATTTATCGTACTTTATCAGACTCATTACTACTTTAATACTCCCGGAGAATAAACTCCGGGGAACTTCATTTAAATCATTTCGAGGTATTTTTTGCAATTTTCTTTTTTTATGATCTCATTGTAAATAATAGAAATACAATTTGGATTGAATATAGCTATTTGTGCCAGTATTTTACGATTAAGAAGCAACTGCCTGTTGTACAGATCATGTATAAATCTACTATAATTATAGTATACCCCCTTTTGGCGAATTGCTGCATTTATACGAGTGATCCACAAACGGCGAAAACCTCTCTTTTGCCTATCTCTATCCCGATGAGACGAAACCAAAGCTCTTATTTTCTGTTGAGCAATAGTTCGAGTAAGTCTTGAATGAGCCCCTCGAAAACTTGATCCAAAAAGACGAATTTTGTTTCTGCGTCTTCGAGCTATATATCCTCGTTTAACTCTAGTCATTGAATAAATGTAACTTTGATGAATAACTTATCAATTTTCTTTCTTTGAGTTATTCTTTTTTTCTCCTGGTCTATTAATAACAAAACGGGTTTTTCCAATGTATAAAATAAAAATTCCAATGGCTTTTGCTACTATAACCTTCCCAACCACTATTTTTTTCTTTTTTTTTTTTGACATTTCGCCTTAAAACAAGACAAAAAAAGAAAAAATTGTATTAATGTATCAAACAAAAGTAACTAAAAATGTAAATTCAAGTTAAATATAGATGATTAAAGAAATAGTGGGTTCCTTCGTTTCTATGGTTACTTTTTAAACGGTGAGGTCCTTTCTATACACCGGAGCCCTTTTATTTCCAGAATCTTATTAATAACTTGTACAGTTCAAACATTTTGACTCTACCCATGAATTATCCAGTAATAGGTCTTTCACAACGAGATCCACCTATACAGTAACGGTATTTAATTTTGAAAGTTAGCTAGATAGCTGACCCTGTTAGTCCGTTCTTGTAAAAATGGGAGCAGACATTTTTTGCTCTTAAAAAAGGATTCCCCGCTAAATGGATAACGTTCGTTACCAATGGGAAATTTTAATTTTCGTATCTTAAATCTGATTTAGACTGACAGAAACCATAAATTTCATACCCAATAGATGAATAGATCTTTTTCATTTTAGATAGTGAAAGGAGTTTTAGACTATTCACCAGTACTGATCATTGATACTGGAAAAATTCTTTCTTTTGCTTTTGTTCCAGCTCATAATCTGAACGAGTCACACATACACCCTAGTACATGTTCCTCGGCGCTGAGGGCATCCCCGAAGCGCGGGGGATTTCGTTACATTTCTGATTGGCTGTCTTGTGTTTCTAATAAGTTGTTTAATAGTTGGCATGCTAAATCGTATACATAAAGGGCTGGTTTAGATCAATCCTAACCGAAAGTATTTCTAGTTAATACACTATTAAACCCAGAATGGTAAACCTAGTAACAAGATAAAATTTAAAATGTTTCGCTTTTTTTATTCATTTTATTCGACCGCGACAAGATCAATAATTCCATGGGCTTGGGCTTCTGTTGCTGACATAAAAACATCCCTTTCCATATCTTCGGATATCATCCATAAGGGTTTCCCCGTTCTTTGTCCATAAACCCTTGTGAGGGTTTCGCGCAATTTCAAAAGTTCTTCCGCTTCCAGGAGAAATTCTCCCGTTTGGGCCTCATAAAAAGAGCTCGCGGGTTGATGAATCATTACCCTGATGATAGACCATAAAAAGAGTTCTTTTCTTCTATATCGCACAACACAACGAGGCGAAGAGCAAAAGTACAGAATAACACGAAAAAATATAGAATTAAACAACCGTACGTGCATCTTTTTCATATTGCATACGGCTCTCCAATGGAATTTACTTTTTTTTTATTTTCTGTTGAAAAAGGGGAAAATATAGAATCGATCAGATCTAGATCAGTAAATTTGCCAATTACCACCCTTCTTTTCATAGGAGTTCAAAAATACTATGATGGCTCCGTTGCTTGATATTTATTTCGTTTTCAGCAATCCCAAAGTTTCTTTTTGAGCCGAAAAATAAGGAAGAAATTGTTTGTACTCTTTCAAACATAAATAGAGTTTTTTTTCATAAAAAAAGTTTGTGACGCTACAACGGACTCCTGATAGAAAATAAAAAATCAGGAATACTCTTCATCTCATACTACTCTTTCGATACCTAATCGAATGTTTTGAAAATCAAATCGAAAAATTTCTCATATCGAATTCAAAGTGCCATGCTATTATTACTTAATATATTTCATACAGTGAAGGCATAGTCTTTTTTCTCAAATAAAAAACTCATTGGCGCCAAGCGTGAGGGAATGCTAAACGTTTGGTAATTTCTCCTCCGACCAGGATAAAGGATCCCATTGAAGCAGCTAACCCCATGCATATTGTATGTACATCTGGTCGGACAAATTGCATAGTATCATAAATAGCTACCCCGGGTATTACCCACCCGCCAGGAGAATTTATAAACAAATACAAATCTTTGGTATCATCCTCGATACTGAGATATACCATAAGACCAATAAGTTGATTCGAGATCTCGCTATCAACTTCTTGACCTAAAAAAAGTAATCTTTCTCGATAAAGTCGGTTGATTAGGGTAAAATTGTATCCCTTAGAAACCGTACAGGCACCTTTGGATGCATACGGTTCAAACAAAATTTGAAAAAAATCAATGTGTCGATTCTATATACTTTTTGATTTTTCATCGAGGTTTTGCTAACTTATAATGAATAATCAAGGGGTTCCTTTTCTATTTTGCAAGAAAGATTGCGTTTTGCTCCTTTCCCGAAATTACCTAATTGCCGGTATAATAATAGAAAAATATTTTTATAATTAAAATACGATTTACTAAAATTATCGAACTTCCTTTTCATTGATGTATCATATCATCGAGATCGAATTGAAACCACGATGTCATTTTCTTGTTCTTGAATGGGTCTCTTTCATTTTTTTAGGTTTCTGCTCTACTCCGGGTAAAGATCTGTCCGATTTTGATTTGCACATATAGGGCAAATGTTTCCAATACCACTTGTTTGTTTTTTTTTTATTTCATATCTTTTCTTTCATCAATTTCAATATTCAATATATTCATTACTTTATTAGATTGCTTGAGATGACTTTTTTTCGATTTTGAATTTTAAATTGAAACGATTAAGAGTTAAAGTAAATAAACTATATAGCAGTAATCTTCAATATATTTCCAATTGGGATTGGGTTTTTCTAAACGGAGCCTGGATACTTGATTTTATTGGTCCAACCGAGCCAACCATAAATTTTATTAATTGATAATATTAATTTGAATCCTCCGAAAACTAAAAATAGATCTAATTCCATTTCACGCTTCAAATTTTGGATGATTCAATCAACCTTTCTTGGGTGAAAGGGAGGATATCTCAATCGGGAGAGAGAACGGGGAAATCCCATATGACCTAAGATATCTGGCAAGCCGCACTATACGTCAACCCAAGCTGCATCTTCTTCTCCAGGACTTCGAAAGGGCACTTTTGGGACACCAATAGGCATTAAATGAAAGAAAAAAATTAAGTACTCTATTTCACTTTAATGTGGAAACGTAATAATTAGGGTTATTGTCTTTATAATATCAATCTTTATTAGATTTTCTGCATAGACTAGAAAGGTTTAGTTTAAGAAGAGGGAATAAATAAAGGAAAATTCTTACCAATATAGCCTTGCAATACTAAAGAAGTATGAAAGCATTTACTCATCAACGATGGTATCAATTCCCCATTGCGTATTGCTACTTATCGGGTATAGAATAGATTTGTTTCTCTTTGTTCCGACAAACTTAATTGTTCCATTATTACAAACAGAATAGAACAAACATTAACCCTTGTTCCGAGATAATCTATTGAACAAAAAAAAGGGATCCATTGCATAGTCATAGTCTTTTCCAATGCAATAAAGTTACATAGTTTCATTTTTGATAAAGGGGTATTTCTATGGGTTTGCCTTGGTATCGTGTTCATACCGTCGTATTGAATGATCCCGGCCGGTTGATTTCTGTTCATATCATGCATACAGCTCTGGTTGCTGGTTGGGCCGGTTCGATGGCTCTATATGAATTAGCAGTTTTTGATCCCTCTGACCCCGTTCTTGATCCAATGTGGAGACAGGGTATGTTCGTTATACCTTTCATGACTCGTTTAGGAATAACCAATTCATGGGGAGGTTGGAGTATTACAGGAGGGACTATAACGGACCCTGGTATTTGGAGTTACGAAGGTGTGGCTGGAGCGCATATTATGTTTTCTGGCTTATGCTTTTTAGCAGCTATTTGGCATTGGGTGTATTGGGATCTAGAAATATTTTCTGATGAACGTACAGGAAAACCTTCTTTGGATTTGCCTAAGATTTTTGGAATTCATTTATTTCTTTCTGGGGTCGCTTGTTTTGGTTTTGGTGCGTTTCATGTAACAGGCTTGTACGGGCCCGGAATATGGGTATCCGATCCTTATGGACTAACTGGAAAAGTACAACCTGTAAGTCCCGCGTGGGGCGTAGAAGGTTTTGACCCTTTTGTTCCAGGAGGAATAGCCTCTCATCATATTGCAGCAGGCACATTAGGTATATTAGCCGGTCTGTTCCATCTTAGCGTCCGTCCGCCTCAACGCCTATATAAAGGATTACGTATGGGCAATATTGAAACCGTTCTTTCTAGTAGTATCGCTGCTGTCTTTTTTGCAGCTTTTGTTGTTGCAGGAACTATGTGGTATGGTTCAGCAACTACCCCGATCGAATTATTTGGGCCCACTCGTTATCAATGGGATCAGGGATACTTTCAGCAAGAAATATACCGACGGGTAAGTGCTGGGCTAGCCGAAAATCAAAGTTTATCAGAAACTTGGTCGAAAATTCCCGAGAAATTGGCTTTTTATGATTATATTGGCAATAATCCGGCGAAAGGAGGATTATTTAGAGCGGGCTCAATGGACAACGGTGATGGAATAGCGGTTGGATGGTTAGGACACCCCGTTTTTCGAGATAAAGACGGACGCGAACTTTTTGTACGACGTATGCCTACTTTTTTTGAAACCTTTCCGGTCGTTTTAATAGACGGGGACGGAATTGTTAGAGCTGATGTTCCTTTTAGAAGAGCAGAATCTAAGTATAGCGTTGAACAAGTAGGTGTAACTGTTGAATTTTACGGCGGCGAACTAAACGGAGTCAGTTATAGTGATCCTGCTACTGTGAAAAAATATGCTAGACGTGCTCAATTGGGTGAAATTTTCGAATTAGACCGTGCTACTTTGAAATCAGATGGTGTTTTTCGCAGTAGTCCAAGAGGTTGGTTTACTTTTGGCCATGCTTCCTTTGCCCTACTCTTTTTCTTCGGACACATTTGGCACGGGTCTAGAACCTTATTCAGAGATGTTTTTGCTGGGATTGACCCCGATTTGGATGTTCAAGTAGAATTTGGCGCATTCCAAAAAATTGGAGATCCAACTACAAGAAGACAAGGAGTTTAATACAACATTGCTTTATGCTTTTTTGCTTCTATTTTTTTGATTTGACAGAGGATACTAGAGCAATCTTGATTTGAATCACCACCCTTTTGTTATCATTATTGGGAAAATAATCTCAAGTAAACAGGTATGGAAGCTATAATTGTAAACCACAATCGAATCTATGGAAGCATTGGTTTATACATTTCTATTAGTCTCTACTCTAGGGATAATTTTTTTCGCTATCTTTTTTCGGGAACCTCCGAAAATTTCAACTAAAAAATGAAATGATGAAAAATCATTTCAATTGAAGTAATGAGCCTTCCAATATTGGAAGGCTCATTACTTCGACTAATCTCCGTGTTCCTCGAAAGGATCTCTTAGTTGTTGAGAGGGTTGCCCAAAAGCGGTATATAAGGCATACCCAGTAAAACTTACCAGTAAACCAGATATAAAGATGGCGACTAGAGTTGCTGTTTCCATTATTAGATAATTTTAAGACCACAATGGATCTATGATAAAATCATGTATTTACAACGGAATGGTATACAAAGTCAACAGATCTCAATGAATATAATCGGATTTATGGCTACACAAACCGTTGAGAGTAGTTCTAGATCTCGTCCAAAACCTACTACCGTAGGGGTTTTATTGAAACCCTTGAATTCGGAATATGGTAAAGTAGCTCCTGGGTGGGGAACTACTCCTTTGATGGGAGTTGCGATGGCTTTATTTGCAGTATTCCTATCTATTATTTTGGAAATTTATAATTCTTCCGTTTTACTGGATGGAATTTCAATGAATTAAATCCACAAAAATAATAAAATGAAAGCCAAAAGAACCGGGAAGTTCTAGCCTTTCAATACACAATACAAACAATACATAATACAAAGTGAGTTTTTAGGACTCCGATTTTTATCCCCTTTTGGTAGTTCGATCGCGGAATTTCTTTCTGTATTTCCGGAATATGAGTGTGTGACTTGTTAGAATGGATCCTATTGATAATACAGAAAATGAGTCTGTCATCTTATCCTGATAGAGATGGTTATACCTCGTTGGATATTTTTTTTTTGATATCTGAAACACGGAATAGCTAAAATAGATCAAACAATATTTGAACTATGATTCATTTTTAATATTCAGACCTCGAGATCGGATTCAGAAAAATTATCTTTTCAAAGAAAGAAAAAGAATTAGAAGGTATAAATCGAAATATTTTTTTCGTTCAAACTCCTTTTGATGCCTTTTTTGTTTAACCAACAGACAAATTTTTTTGTATTATTAGTAATAATAAAATAATACCTATCCTATTGATTTAATAAGTGATGATCCAATGGTTCTTACTCAAGGAATCTTTGTGCTTAGCTTTAGGGTTTTATTGAATCATCGTGGTTCTAGTATGAATCTGGGGTTCAATCGATTCATAGGGTCTTAACAAGAGAAATTCCTATCAATGATAAAAAAACAAAAAAGTCGCATTATATACAAATTTACAAATTACAAATAAAAAAAAACAAATGAAAGAAAAAAGGAAAAGAGAATATTCAAGAGGCCTGTCGTAACAATCAATAGAAAGACGAATGAGCCGACTTGATATTTTGGCATTATTATGAACACAAAAAAGAACTTTTGGCTTTTTATTCCTTCCTATCTTACGAAAAAAGAAAACAGGGGATTAAAAAGTTTGCAACTTTCTATTATCTATTATATATATCTCTTTTAATCAGTATTTAGGTGTGTCTGCTTGAGCTGTACGAGATGAAAGTCTCATATACAGTTCTTAGGGGGGGTTTAACCATTTACCTATCTCAATAAAGTCTATGATTGGTTCGAAGAACGTCTCGAGATTCAGGCGATTGCGGATGATATAACTAGTAAATATGTTCCTCCTCATGTAAACATTTTTTATTGTCTAGGAGGAATTACCCTTACTTGTTTTTTAGTACAAGTAGCTACCGGGTTTGCGATGACTTTTTACTATCGTCCAACCGTTACTGAGGCTTTTGCTTCTGTTCAATATATAATGACTGAAGCCAACTTTGGTTGGTTAATACGATCCGTTCATCGGTGGTCGGCAAGTATGATGGTTCTAATGATGATCCTGCATGTTTTTCGTGTGTATCTCACCGGCGGTTTTAAAAAACCCCGCGAATTAACTTGGGTTACGGGTGTGGTTCTGGCTGTATTAACCGCCTCTTTTGGCGTAACTGGTTATTCCTTACCTCGGGACCAAATTGGTTATTGGGCAGTCAAAATTGTAACCGGCGTACCGGATGCTATTCCTGTAATAGGATCACCCTTGGTAGAGTTATTACGTGGAAGTGCTAGTGTGGGACAATCCACCTTGACTCGATTTTATAGTTTACACACTTTTGTATTGCCTCTTCTTACTTCCGTATTTATGTTAATGCACTTTCTAATGATACGTAAACAAGGTATTTCTGGGCCCTTATAGAATAGGAAAATTGTATTATAGATATTTGTAAACAATCATTTATCGCTTGAGGGAAGAACAATAGTATTTCATTGCTACATGGATGGATTATTGAAAATAATAATCTATGTATTTGGACATTTTCCTTCAACTTCATAATTTTGTATTTAGTGCAATTTTGTGTTTAGTTATTTAACATAACTAGTTGAAGGTAATTCTACGAAATGAAAATGGATTATGGGAGTGTGTGACTTGAACTATTGATTAGGCCGTGCAGGTATATGTCCCTTTCTGTCACATTAAAATTCATACTCAAATGTGTCTTTTGTCCAACCGCCGTATTAAGTAAGTCCTAGAAAAAGGATAGGTTGGTTCGTTTCAAGAGAATCTATTCTATGATCAACCCTGAATCGTGTGATGAATGAAGGGGCTCCGTAAGATCCAGTCGAATGTGTGATTTTGCATGATATAATCAAAATTATATCATTATTTTTTGATTATTATTTTATTAATAGTTTGAATAGTATTGAAATGCATTCATTTCCTTTGCATTGACCTGATCTATGATACTATCGGAGTGAAACCAGGGATCTAAAGAACAATAGAGACTAGGCTATATTAGTAACAAGTAAATCCTTTATTTGTAATATAAATATATAATTTTCTATTTTATAGAAAGTCAAAATCTCCAAAATACTTGGAGATAAACACCAATCATAAGGTATGAGACGACCCAAAAAGCATTTGAGCATGATCAACTTTGTAAGCCTACTTGGGTGTTGAGCATTTATTTGTAAGAGCAGACTTTCTTTCCGTGTATAATTACAACTTCGGAAAGTAGGATTTAAGAAATAGGTTTTTACAGGGAACCTTTTCGATGGATAAGATCCATATTCTGTATCCATTTGGTTCTTTTGATTCTTGCTCGAGCCGGATGATGAAAAATTCTCATGTCCGGTTCTTTCGGGGGATGAATCGAATTTCTAAGAAAAGAATTCACCTATCCTAATAACAAAAAAACCTGACTTGAATGATCCTGTATTAAGGGCTAAATTAGCGAAAGGTATGGGGCATAATTATTACGGGGAGCCCGCATGGCCTAATGATCTTTTATATATTTTTCCTGTAGTAATTTTAGGTACTATTGCGTGTAACGTAGGCTTGGCAGTTTTAGAACCTTCAATGATTGGTGAGCCGGCAGATCCGTTTGCAACTCCTTTGGAAATATTACCTGAATGGTATTTTTTTCCTGTATTTCAAATACTTCGTACAGTGCCTAATAAGTTATTAGGCGTTCTTTTAATGGTTTCAGTACCCGCGGGATTATTAACTGTTCCTTTTTTAGAAAATGTTAATAAATTCCAAAATCCATTTCGGCGTCCAGTAGCTACAACTGTCTTTTTGGTTGGTACCGTAGTAGCCCTTTGGTTAGGTATTGGAGCAACATTACCTATTGATAAATCCCTAACTTTAGGTCTTTTTTAAATTTAAATTGATTCAATTATGAAATAATACGACGTGTGTATCTAGGGAATAGTCGCTTCGAAGTGAATTTTCCCTAGATACATCTATTCAATTCATTTTTTTTTTCATATTTTTTTTTAATCAATTACGAAATGCTTTTCTAGAGTGCCAAATATTTGTTTTACGTCTTCTATGCGAAAATGTTCCGTTTTAATAAGATCTTCTTGGCTGTTATTCAATAGGTCCGATAATGTGTGTATATTGGATTTTTTGAGGCAATTATAGATCCTCGGTGGCAATTCTAATTGGTCAATAAAAGTCAATGCCATTTTTTTTTTGTTTTTCCGTATTTCAGTCAATCTATTATGAAAGGTAAAAAGGGGGAAAGAAACTTTGGGCTGATTGTCCTCTAAATCTAAGTTTTCTTCTTCTGCATGTAGAAAAGGAATCAATAAATCAATTAAGTTCCGGGAGGCTTCATAAAGTGCTTCTTTCGGAGTTAAACTGCCATTTGTCCATATTTCGAGAAAAAGTATCTCTTGTTGTTCATTCCCATTTCCATAAGAATGAATACTATGATTCACGTTTCGAATAGGCATGAATAGAGCATCTATCGGATAACTTCCGTCTTGAAAGTTATTTGGCGCTTTTATATGATATCCGCGATTTCTCTCAAGTTGTAATCCAATACACAAGTCAATTGGTTCTGTCAAGCTAGCTATATGCTGCGTATTATCAACTATTTCTACATAAGGCGGCAAGATGATGTCTTGTGCAGTTACATATCTGGGGCCTTTAACGCAAATAGACGCCTCGCAAGTTCCATATAGATTACTTCTCAATACAATTTCTTTCAAATTCATGAAAATTTCATGTATTGATTCTTGAATACCTAATATGGTAGAGTATTCGTGTGGTATTTTTTCAGATTTTGCACGTGTGATACATGTTCCTTCTATTTCTCCAAGCAACGCTCTTCGCATCGCAATGCCTATTGTATCAGCTTGACCTTTCATAAGTGGAGAAAGAATAAAGCGCCCATAATAAAGACATTTACTATCTGTTCTTGATTCAACACACTTCCACTGAAGTGTCCGAGTAGATACTCTTATTTTCTCTCGAACCATAGTAATATTTTACAAAATTGATCATATTTTTGAATCATTTATTTCTCTTGAAATATCTTCAATTCTGATTTCTACACACGTCTTTTTTTAGGAGGTCTACAGCCATTATGGGGCATAGGGGTTACGTCTCGTACGAAACTTAACAGTATACCGCTTCTACGAATAGCCCGTAATGCTGCATCTCTTCCGAGACCAGGACCCTTTATCATGACTTCGGCTCGTTGCATACCTTGTTCCAACACCGTACGAATAGCATTTCCTACCGCCGTTTGAGCCGCGAATGGTGTCCCTCTTTTTGTACCCCTGAATCCACAAGTACCGGAAGAAGACCAAGAAACTACCCGACCTCGTACATCTGTAACAGTCACAATGGTATTATTGAAACTTGCTTGAACATGAATAATTCCCTTTGGTATTTTACGTGCACTTTTACGCGAATTAATACGTCCATTTCTACGTGAACCAATTTTTGGTATAGGTTTTGCCATATTTTTTCATCTCATAAAAATAAGTCAACGATATATGGATATATCCATTTCATGTCAAAACAAATCTTTCCGTTTTTTTTATATCAATCACAATTCTTTCTAGATAGTTTCTTTTAGTTTTTAGTATATTATCCTTGTCGTTGTTTGTGTTTTGGGTTAGAACAAATTACTATAATTCGTCCCCGTCTGCGGATCAGTCGGCATTTTTCACAAATTTGACGAACAGAAGCCCTTATTTTCATATTTTTTATTCTTTTGTTTTTATTTTGAATCTTATTTTTGGAAGAAAATAGGTTTTTAAATATTTTGAATCTCGAATTGTATTCTTATAGAAAGGAGTGTTGACGTTGAAAAACTGCTTAATCGTTTGAATCCTTGTTGCGGAGTCTATAAATTATACGACCTTTAGTTGAATCATAACGGGTTATTTCAACCTTAACTCTATCTCCCGGTAGGATTCGTATAGAACTCCGTCGTATCCTTCCTGAAACATAACCGAGAATAAGATCTTCATTATCTAAACGAACCCAGAACATACCATTAGGGAGTGATTCGGTAATCAAACCTTCATGAATCCATTTTTGTTCCTTCATTTCAGACAAAACCCCTTAAAGTATCAACTAATAGAGGAATGATATTAGACAAGCTGTCTTTTCTCTTTTTTTGTTCACAAATAGAAAATTTTGGATCCAATTCAAATTCAGATAGTATAGGGATTACCATATATAACATAAAATTTCTCCACCAATTCGTTCTAGTCGAGCCTCGCGATCCGTCATTATACCTCTAGAGGTAGAAAGAATTGCAATCCCAATTCCACCTAAAATTCTAGGAATTCGTTGATAGTTAGAATAGATTCGTAGACCAGGTCGACTGATCCGTTTTAAATGGAAAGTATTTTTATAAGGTGTTTTCTTATTTCGTCTATGTCGCAGAGTTAAAACCAAAAAGTAGTTGTTTCTTTCTTGATGTTTTCTTGCATTTTCGATAAAGCCTTCTCGTAAAAGTATTTTAACAATGTTTTCGGTGATTCCAGTAGATACTATTCGAACCGTTCCTTTTCTATTCATGTCTGCATTTCGTATAGAGGTTATTATATCAGCAATAGTGTCCCTACTCATGATGAACTAAAAAAGTGGTTCCCCAAAAATTTGATATAATCAACATGCCTTTTTATTAGTTTAGTATTCAATTTTTAATTACAAAAAACTTCAAAATGAAAGATATATACGTGATACACAATCTCCTATTTCAGTCAAATACCCTACTTCTCATCTTATAATACCTCAGGAGCTAATGAAACTATTTTAGTAAAGTTTTGTCTCAATTCCCGGGCAATTGCACCAAAAATTCGAGTTCCTTTTGGATTTCCTTCTTGATCAATGATAACTGCGGCATTGTCATCATATCGTATTATCATACCGTTGGTGCGTTTGAGTTCTTTACAGGTACGTACAATTACAGCTCTGATCACTTCTGATCGTTCTAAGGGCGTGTTGGGTATTGCTTCTTTAATCACAGCAACAATAATGTCACCAATACGAGCATATCGGCGGTTGCTAGCTCCTATGATTCGAATACACATCAATTCTCGAGCCCCGCTGTTGTCTGCTACATTCAAATGGGTCTGAGGTTGAATCATATTTTGTTTTTATCTGTTCTTTCAATGTAAAAATAAAAGAAAAAGAAATATTGTTTGTCCAAAAAAAAGCTTCTATTTGTTTTTATCCAAAAGATCCATTTTCCACATTCTTATCCTGAAATAATAAATTGCGTTCGTATAGGCATTTTCGATGCTGCTATTGTGATAGCCCGCCGGGCTATGTTTTCGGCTACTCCGCTTATTTCATAAAGTATTCGACCTGGTTTGACAACAGCTACCCAATATTCGGGCGATCCTTTACCGGAACCCATACGGGTTTCCGCGGGTCTTACTGTAACAGGTTTGTCGGGAAATATACGTACCCATATTTTTCCGCCGCGACGTGCATTTCGTGTCATTGCTCGCCGCCCTGCTTCTATTTGTCTAGACGTGATCCAAGCGGGTTCAAGTGCCTCAAGAGCATATCTTCCGAAACAAATACGATTCCCCCGACAAGATATTCCCTTCATTCTTCCTCTATGTTGTTTACGAAATTTCGTTCTTTTTGGGTTATAGTTGATGGTTTTTTTGGAATTCCATCTCTACTACAGAACCGGACGTGAGAGTTTCGTCTCATCCAGCTCCTCGCGAATGAAAAATAAAATTTTTATGTAAAATGAATTTTTATATAATTAATATATACATGTAATAATACACTGAATAAATACGCAAAATAAATTCTTTTGGATTCACTTAGTTTACTAGATATTTTTATTTTGGTATATAAATAAATATTAAATTGAAATCTCTATTTTATTTCTTTTTTTCTATAATATTTCATTCTTTTTCATTTTCGTTTTATAAAATTTTTTGTATTAAATTGAATTGCTCAAATATGAGGAATTCAATGAAAATAAAAAAAAAATAAGGAATTTTCGCGGGCGAATATTTACTCTTTCAATATCTATTTTACCTGTAGAGTTAGTTTATCATTTTTTCTAATATAGGAATAGGTTTTTTTTTGGTTCGTTCCGCCATCCTTACCAATGAATCCTAATGATTCGTTTTGAATTGAATCTTGCAGATTCATGGATTCCGTCGTTCCCATCGCTTCTTGATTAATGGTTAGGTCTGAATTTTACAATGGAGCTTGTAATGAAATTTGTTCTTGAGACAACCCTCTTAGTCGTTATTGTTTCGAAGCTCTTTTTTTTTCTATCAACCGATTTATACCATATAATTTTGCGCCAATCTGTATTGATGCTTTATTACATTTTTTTTTCCATTTTTGAGATGTTTCAAAGACCTTACATATTGGAATCATATAGCTTTTCTATTCTATTTTTTTCTTTCTCTCATCTTTCCTTTTATCTGTATCCTTTTTTCTTTTTTGTCTTTTAATTTTGTTTGACAATAAATCGAAAAATCTAATGAATTGTTTATGCCAAAAAAACGCAGTTCATACAATGATAGGACTATAATAACATATCTTGACTGCTTCCTTTGATCCAGATAATATGATGCGATGAGTTGGTTATTAGTTCATAGTTATGAGTTTCGATTTTGTATGATGTATTCTTTTGTTTATTTAGTTTTAATTTTAACAAAAACCAACGAGTCACACACTAAGCATAGCAATTTTTTCAAAAGGTCAATCGAATTGAATTTTTATTCAACCTTATGGGATTAAAAATGAGAATTTGTTCGATGGAAAAAAAGCAAAAAGGTTGTTATTTTATGTTCCATCATTAATTTCGATACCAAAAGACAAATTGCGTAAAGGCTTATTATTCCTCGTCCATAAATATCCAAATTTTGATTCCCAATACTCCATAAATAGTTCGAACGGTATAAGCACAATAATCGATTTTCGCACGAATAGTTTGTAGGGGAACTCTACCCTCTCTTAGCCATTCGATACGTGCAATCTCTTTTCCATCGATACGGCCTGCAATTTGGATTTGAATTCCTTTTGTATCAGCTTGTTCGGTTAATTCAATAGCTTTTTTCATTGCTTTTCGAAATGATACTCTACTC